TCTATTATGCGCCTTTGCATTTAGCATTAGGTAAACCTCATACAATAACTGTCCTAGTTCTACCATATCTTTTATTTCATTTCTTCTGGAACAATAACAAGAACTTTTTTTATTATGGATCTACTACTAGAAATTCAATACGTGATTTCAACATTCAATGTATATTCCTTAATAATTTTATTTTTCAATTATTCAACCATTTCATTTTACCAAGTTCAACACTAGCCAGATTAGTCAACATTTATATGTTTCGATGCAACAACAAGATATTATTTGTAATAAATAGTTTTATCGGTTGGTTAATTGGTCACATTCTTTTTATTAAGTGGGTTGAATTAGTATTATTCTGGATACGGCAAAATCATTCCATTAAATCTAATAAATACCTTCTTTCAGAATTGAGAAATTCTCTGGCTCGAATCTTTAATATTCTCTTATTTATCACTTGTGTATACTATTTAGGTAGAATGCCTTTACCTATTTTTACTAAAAAACTCAAGGAAACCTCAGCCTCAGCAACCGAAGAAAGCGAGAAAAATGAGGAAGAAAGTGACATAGAAACAACTTCGGAACCAAAAGAAACTAAACAGGACGAAAAGGGATCCATCGAAGAAAACTTTTCTTTTGGTTCCGAAGAAAAAGAAGATCCACACAAAATAAATGAAACAAACAAAATCCCAGTGAATGGAAAAGAAAAAACAAAGGATGAATTACATTTAAACTTTAAAGAGACATGGTATAATTATAAGTATAAGGATAGCCCCATTTACGAAGATTCTTATCTTGATATCTATCAAGAACAAGTAAAAAGTAAAGAAGATCCAAATATTTTTTGGTTTGAAAAACCGCTTGTCACTTTTCTTTTCGACTGTAAACGATGGAATCGTCCATTTCGATATATAAAAAACGATCGATTTGAAAATGCTGTACGAAATGAAATGTCACAATATTTTTTTTATGCATGTCCAAGTGATGGAAAACAAAAAATATCTTTTACATATCCACCGAGTTTATCGACTTTTTCAGAAATGATAGAACGAAAGATATCTTTGTACACGACCGAAAAACTATCCCACGAGGATAATTATTGGGTTTATATTAATGAACAAAAAAAGCACAGCTTGATCAATGAATTAATAAATCGAATAAAAACTCTAGAAAAAAAAACAGGATCCCTTGCTTTAGATGTGCTCGAGAAAAGAATCAGATTATGCAATGATGAAAATGAAAAGGAATGCTTGTCTAAAATGTACGATCCTTTTTTGAACGGACCATATCGCGGAAAAATCACAAAATTATATTCACGTTCAATTAGAGATGATTTAATAACTTCTACAGATGCGGAGGAGTCTATAGTCTGGATAAATAAAATTCATGGTCTACTTCCTAATGATTCCCCCCAAAAAGAATTTGAATATAAAAAAAATCTCTTTGATGGAGAATTTTTATCGACAAATATTGGTCATTCCTTAACCACAATCGGCGAAGTCCCATTGGAATCCCCACCCAGTCTTAATTTGAATTTGAAAAATTGGTCTTTATTGGCAGAAGAAAAAAGAATTGATTCAGAAAAGCAAACAAAATGTTTGCAATGGATATTCAATGTAGTTACAACTGATTACAATGATCAAACAATTAGAAATAAAAATAATAAATTTATTTTTCCTGGAATAGAAGAAATCAGAAAGGAGGTTCCTCGATGGTCATACAAATTAACCGATGGTTTGGAAGAACAAGAGGAAGAAAATGAAGAAGAATCAACGGAAGATCATGAAATTCGTTCAAGAAAAGCCAAACGTGTTGTAATTTATACTGATAAAGACGAAACTAGCAATAGTATTAGTAATACTAGTGATAGTGATCAAGCAGAAGAGGTGTCTTTGATACGTTACTCACAACAATCGGATTTTCGTCGGGATCTAATCAAAGGATCCATGCGTGCTCAAAGACGTAAAACAGTTACTTGGGAAATGTCTCAAGCAAATGTGCATTCGCCACTTTTTTTGGATCAAATAGACAAAACTTTTTTTTTCTCTTTTGATATATCCGAAATGATGAATCTCGTTTTTAGGGGTTGGGTGGGTAGAGAATCGGAATTTAAAGTTTATGATTCTGAGGAGGAAGAGACAAAAGAAAGAGAGAAGAAAAACAAGGAAAAAAAAGAGGAAAATGAACGTATAACAATATCAGAAACTTGGGATAGCATTATATTTGCTCAAGCAATAAGGGGTTCGATGTTAGTAACCCAATCAATTCTTAGAAAATACATTGTATTGCCTTCATTGATAATAGCTAAAAATGTCGGCCGTATGTTATTATTCCAATTCCCCGAGTGGTACGAGGATTTAAAAGATTGGAATAGAGAAATGCATGTTAAATGCACTTATAATGGTGTTCAATTATCAGAAACAGAATTTCCAAAAGATTGGTTAACGGATGGTATTCAGATAAAAATTCTATTTCCTTTACGTCTGAAACCTTGGCGAAAATCTAAAGTACGATCCCATCATAGAGATACAATGAAAAAAAAAGGAAAAAAAGACAATTTTTGTTTTTTAACAATCTGGGGAAGAGAGGCGGAACTCCCTTTTGGTTCTCCTCGAAAACAACCTTCTTTTTTTGAACCTATTTTGAAAGAGTTAAAAAACAAAATTAGAAAAGTGGAAAAAACATTTTCTCTTTTTCTAGTTCTAAGAGTTTCTAAAAAAATGAGAAAATGGTTTTTAAAAATTTCAAAAGAAAAAACAAGATGGGTTAAGAAAATAGTTCTAGTTATAAAACGAATAATGAAAGAACTTGAAAAAATAAACCCAATTTTATTATTTGGATTCGGGAAAGTAAAAGTATATGAATCGAACGAAAATAGAAGAGATTCTATAATAAGTAATAAGATTATCGACGAATCAACTACTCGAATTAGATCCACGAATTGGACAAAATATTCACTTATAGAAAAAAAAATAAAAGATATTGCTGATAGGACAAGCACAATTAGGAATCAAATAGGACAAATCACAAAAGACAAGAAAAAAATAGTTCTAACTCCAGGTATAAGTATTAGCCCTGACAAGACAAATTGTGCTGATAAAAATGCAGAATTGCAAAAACCTATTTGGCAAATATTCAAAAGAAAGACTACCCGATTAATACGTAAATTATACTACTTTCTCAAATATTTCATTGAAAGAATATACAGCGATATCCTTCTATGTACCATTAACATTCTTAGGACCAATGCACAACTTTTCCTTGAATCAACAAAAAAAATGATCAATAAATTCTTTTACCACGATGAAACAAATCAAGAAGGGATTGATCAAACAAATAAAAATACAATTCACTTTATTTCGACAATGAAAAAGTCGCTTTCTAATATTACTAATATTAGTAATAAGAATTCAAACATTTATTGTGACTTATCCTCTTTGTCACAAGCATATGTGTTTTACACATTATCACAAGTTCAAGTTACTAACTTGTATTACTTGAAATCTGTACTTCAATATCACGGGATCCATCTTTTTCTTAAAGATAGAATCAAGGATTTTTGTGGGACACGAGGACTATTTGATTCCAAACCGAAGTATAAGAAAATTTATAAGTCTGGAATGAATGAATGGAAAAACTGGTTAAAGAGTCATTATCAATACAATTTATCTCAAACTCAATGGTCTCAATTAGTACCACAAAAATGGAGAAATAGAGTCAATCAACGTTGTACAACTCAAAAAAAAGACTCAATAATATTGGATTCATATAAAAAAAACCAATTAATTCATTACGTGAAACAAAATTATTACGGAATAGACTCATGGGCAGGACAAAAAGAAAAATTAAAAAAAAACTACAAATATGATTTTCTAGCACATAAATATATGAATTATGAGGATGGAGGGGACTCATATATTTATGCATCGCCATTACAAGTAAACAGAGACAAAAAAATTCCATATAATTTCAATACACAGAAAACACAGAAACCCGAATCATTTTATGTACTAGTAGATATAGATATTAGCGATTATCTAGGAGAAAAATCTAGTCTATTTGGAGAAAAAAATCTGGATAGAAAATACTTTGATTGTAGAATTCTCCGGTTTTGTTTTAGAAAAAATATCAATATGGATACCTGGACTAATATGCATATTGGTACCAAGATTAATAAAAATACTAAAGCTGGAACTGATAATGATCATTATCAAAAAATTTATAATAAAGATATTTATCCTCTCACGATTCATCAAAAAACAAAAACATCCAATAAAATAAAAACCCTTTTTGATTGGATGGGAATGAATAAAGAAAAGCTATATCGTCCCATATCAAATCTGAAATCTTGGTTCTTCCCAGAATTTGGACTACTTTATGATGTATATAAGCTTAAACCATGGATTATACCAATCCAATTTCTTCTTTTAAACATTCATGGAAATATGAATATTAGTCAAAATAAGAACATCAACGGAAATCAAAAAAAGGATCTTAATCTAAGATCTAATAAAAAAGAATATCTTGAATTAGAGAATCGGAACCAACAAGAAAAAAAACAAAAGCCAAACCAAAAAGATTTTGGATCAGATACACAACAAGATACACAAAAACAAAAGAAAAAAGAAGATGTTGAAAAAAATGACACAGGATCAACCATTAAAAAACGTAGAAAGAAAAAGCAATTCAAGAGTAAGAAGGAAGCAGAACTAGATTTCTTTCTGAAAAAATATTTAATTTTTCAATTAAGATGGGATGATTCTTTGAATCAAAGAATGATCAACAATATCAAGGTATATTGTCTACTACTTAGACTGATAAATCTAAAGGAAATTGCTATATCCTCAATTCAAAGAGGAGAGATGCGTCTAGATGTAATGTTGATTCAAAGGGATCTATCTCTTACAGAATTGATAAAAAGGGGAATATTTTTTATTGAACCGGTTCGTCTCTCTAAAAAATGGGATGAAGAATTTATTCTATATCAAACTCTAGGTATTTCATTGGTCAACAAGAGTAAACAACAAACTGATAGAAGATATATAAAAGAAAAATATCTTGATGAAAATCCTTTTGATAAATCCATTTCACGACATAGCACTATGTTTGTGAGTGAAGATAAAAATAATTATGATTTATTTGTTCCTGAAAATATTCTATCTACTAGACGTCGTAGAGAGTTGAGAATTCTAATTTGTTTCAATCCTTGGAGGGGTAATGTTGTAGACGTAGATAGAAATCTAATATTTTTCAATGAAAACAACATAAGGAACTATGGACAGTTTTTGAAAAAGGACGGGCTTTTTAATACAGATGCAAATAAAAACAAATTAATTCAATTCAAATTGTTTCTTTGGCCCAATTATCGATTAGAAGATTTAGCTTGTATGAATCGGTATTGGTTTGATACCACTAATGGTAGTCGTTTCAGTATGTCAAGAATACAGATGTATCCACAACTCAGAATTAATTTAATTGATAAATTAATTGATAGGATAGTTTAATTTTAATATAAAATATTTTAATATACAATATATGGTATAGTATTTTTAATATACATAAGACTATAAATAATATATACTCACTAAATGAAATATAACTATATAAAATATAAATAAATACTATTATATAAATTATAAATATAAAGTAAATACAATATCAATATACAAATAAATATACGATATCAATATACCATAAATATCAATATACAATATATATATAACAAATGTATACTAATATACTATCTATTATTATACAAATAATACTATATACTAAATTATATTATTAAATTATATTATATACTAAATTAAATAATATATTAATTATATTATATATTAATTTTAATTTAATTAATTGAATTTTTCATATTATTATTTATATTTAATTTAATTATTATTTATATTGAATTTTATTCATTCATATTTAAATTTAATTATTTTATTATATTATTATTTATTTATATATATTCTAATTAATTAGATTTTTTTTTGATTTATTAATTGGATTTGGATAGAAAAATCGTATATATAAGAGTAAGGGTAAACCTTTTTTGTGTCTACCAGAAAATGACTGACATTCTTATTTCTGATCAGTAAAATAAAAAAAAAATAGAAAATTCTTTTATGGTCAAAAATTCATTTATCTCAATTATTTCGCAAGAACAAGAAGAAAAAGAAGAAAACAAAGGGTCTGTCGAATTTCAAGTATTCAGTTTCACCAATAAGATACGGAAACTTACTTCACATTTGGAATTGCATAAAAAAGATTTTTCATCTCAGAGGGGTTTACGAATAATTCTGGGAAAACGTCAACGACTGCTGGCATATTTGTCAAAGAAAAATAGAGTACGTTATAAGAAATTAATTGGTCAGTTGGATATTCGGGAGCCAAAAACTCGTTAATTCGAAGATTCGTTTGAATTATTTTTTTTTTTTTTTTTAGATTTTTATATTTTGTTTAATTTTGATGAACCTCGTTTTGAAAAATTCATAGAATAATGAATCGGGGAAAAAGATATGACTTTACCGGCTACAAGAAAAGATCTTATGATAGTCAATATGGGTCCTCACCACCCATCAATGCACGGTGTTCTTCGACTGATCGTTACTCTCGATGGTGAAGATGTTATTGACTGTGAACCCATACTAGGTTATTTACACAGAGGAATGGAAAAAATTGCGGAAAACCGCACAATTGTACAATATTTGCCTTATGTAACACGTTGGGATTATCTAGCTACTATGTTCACAGAAGCAATAACAGTAAATGCACCAGAACAATTGGGAAATATTCAAGTACCTCAAAGAGCCAGCTATATCAGAGTAATTATGCTAGAGCTGAGTCGTATAGCTTCTCATTTGTTATGGCTTGGCCCTTTTATGGCAGATATTGGTGCACAGACTCCCTTTTTCTATATTTTTAGAGAGAGGGAATTGATATATGATCTATTTGAAGCTGCCACAGGTATGCGAATGATGCATAATTATTTCCGTATCGGAGGAGTAGCTGCCGATTTACCTCATGGCTGGATAGATAAATGTTTGGCTTTTTGCGATTATTTTTTAACAGGAGTTGATGAATATCAAAAACTTATTACGCGAAATCCCATTTTTTTGGAACGCGTTGAGGGAGTGGGCATTATTGGGGGAGAGGAAGCAATAAATTGGGGCTTATCGGGACCAATGTTACGAGCTTCCGGAATCCAATGGGATCTTCGTAAAGTTGATCAATATGAGTGTTACAATGAATTCGATTGGGAAGTCCAATGGCAAAAAGAAGGAGATTCATTAGCTCGTTATTTAGTACGAATCAGTGAAATGACGGAATCCATAAAAATTATTCAACAGGCTCTAGAAGGAATTCCGGGGGGACCCTATGAAAATTTAGAAGTCCGACGCTTTGATAGATCAAAAGATTCCGAATGGAATGATTTTGAATATAGATTCATTAGTAAAAAACCTTCGCCCAATTTTGAATTGTCAAAACAAGAACTTTATGTCAGAGTAGAAGCCCCAAAAGGAGAATTAGGCATTTTTCTGATAGGAGATCAAAGTGTTTTCCCCTGGAGATGGAAAATTCGTCCGCCGGGTTTCATCAATTTGCAAATTTTGCCTCAGCTAGTTAAAAGAATGAAATTGGCTGATATCATGACGATATTAGGTAGTATAGATATTATTATGGGAGAAGTTGATCGTTGAAATGATAATTGATATAACAGAAGTACAAACTATCAATTCTTTTTCTGCATCGGAATTCTTAAAAGAAGTTTATGAACTTATATGGCTCTTTGTGCCTATTTTGATTCTGATATTTGGAATCATAATAGGTGTACTAGTAATTGTGTGGTTAGAAAGAGAAATATCCGCAGGGATACAACAACGTATTGGACCTGAATATGCCGGCCCATTAGGGATTCTTCAAGCTTTAGCGGATGGAACAAAACTACTTTTTAAAGAGGATCTTCTACCGTCTAGAGGGGATAGTCGTTTGTTCAGTGCCGGGCCAACAATAGCGGTCATATCTATTTTACTAAGTTATTTAGTAATTCCTTTTGGGTATAACCTTGTTCTAGCCGATCTCAGTATAGGTGTTTTTTTATGGATCGCCATTTCAAGTATTGCTCCTATTGGACTTCTTATGTCAGGATATGGATCGAATAATAAATATTCTTTTTCAGGTGGTCTGCGAGCTGCTGCTCAATCCATTAGTTATGAAATACCATTAACTCCATGTGTGTTATCAATATCTCTACGTGTGATTCGTTAGAACATGAACTTTTTTATTTTTAGTAAAGGGATGAAATGTATTGAATAGATATAGTTATTTTTTATTCATCATTCAGATTTAGGTCAATGGGTTAAACTAGATAGTCATATGAGTGAAACAAAACAGCTTATAAATTTGCAGTAAGAAAATGGATTCTCATTCCCTATGTACAAGAGTAAAGTGGAAGTAAACATAAGCAGTGTAAACTGTTTACCCCAAGGTTGAAATTGCTTGATTAGTTTAGTGTTCATGTCTTGAAGCGGGTACAAAGGATCAACTGTATGGAGTTTCTACTATAGTCTTGTACGTATTACTATATGGGGGATCAATCAAAAATGAGTGGGTGGAGAAGTAGGAACACCAAGATACAAAAAAGATTAGTAATAGAGATAATGTCAAGTTTCAAAAGACATATTTATGCATAAAATGAATCAAAATAAGGGCTTTAAGTTAGTAGAAATGATCAAGCAGTACTTCCTTAGGATTCCGATCTAGAGTATGCTCCTATTCACTGATTAAAGAAATGACTATCAAGAACGAATTAATCCTCTTTTTTCAGAGTCCCCCCCCCCTTTTTTTTCTTCTGAGAAACAAGAACAGGAACAAAAGAAAAAGAATGCAATATCAATATATAATTATAATGTATAATGGGAAAATAACTGAATAAAAAAATGGAGTTATTCTTTCTTTACTGCATACATATGCAATTCTTATGATGATTCATGAATTAGTGGCAAATTCTTTCTTTTTCGTAATAAAAAAGACGGATCAAACTGTGTTGTCTATTGACAAAAATGAGTATTTTATTGAAGTAATAAATTATTACTGAACAAAGAAAATTTCTTTTTAAGAGAATGAGATCAATTCGGAAGCGTTTTTTTCTAGCAAACAGAATTCCCTCGGTCTAATTTTGGACTCTCCAATCCTTTATTATTCTATTTATTTCTTTATTAGATAATTAATATTAATACCGAACTAGTCCTTATATTTATTTGTGGCCGTAGAGGAGCCGTATGAAGCTGAGGTTTCATGTACGGTTCTGGAATAGCGACGGAAACAGTGATGTTATCGCCGACTATAATTATCTAACAGTTCAAGTACAGTTGATATAGTTGAGGCACAGTCAAAATATGGTTTTTGGGGGTGGAATCTGTGGCGTCAACCTATAGGATTTTTAGTTTTTTTAATTTCTTCTCTAGCAGAATGTGAGAGATTACCTTTTGATTTACCAGAAGCAGAGGAGGAATTAGTAGCAGGTTATCAAACCGAATATTCAGGTATCAAATATGGTTTGTTTTACGTCGCTTCTTACCTAAATTTGTTAGTTTCTTCATTATTTGTAACAGTTTTTTACTTAGGTGGGTGGAATTTTTCTCTTCCATACATATTTCTTCCTGAACTTTTCGGAATAAATAAAATGGAGGGGGTCTTTGGAATGACAATTGGCATCTTTATTACATTAGCTAAAGCTTATTTGTTCCTGTTTATTCCTATCACAACAAGATGGACTTTGCCTAGAATGAGAATGGACCAACTATTAAATCTTGGATGGAAATTTCTTTTACCCATTTCTTTAGGTAATCTATTATTGACAACTTCTTCCCAACTTGTTTCACTATAAATAACAGAATATGATAACGCTATTCTAGATTCATAACCTCTTTCAAACAAGAGAAAAAAATATTAACTTCTTTATTTCATGGATATCTACGATATGTTTCCTATGGTGACTGGATTCATGAATTATGGTCAACAAACAGTACGAGCTGCAAGGTATATTGGTCAAGGTTTTATGATTACCTTATCCCATGCAAATCGTTTACCCGTAACTATTCAATACCCTTATGAAAAATCAATCACATCAGAGCGTTTCCGGGGTCGAATCCATTTTGAATTCGATAAATGTATTGCTTGTGAAGTATGTGTTCGTGTATGCCCTATAGATCTACCTGTTGTAGATTGGAGATTGGAAACAGATATTAAAAAGAAACAATTACTTAATTATAGTATTGATTTTGGGGTCTGTATATTTTGTGGTAACTGTGTCGAGTATTGTCCAACAAACTGTTTATCAATGACTGAAGAATATGAACTTTCCGCTTATGATCGCCACGAATTGAATTATAATCAAATTGCATTGGGTCGATTACCAATATCAATAATAGGAGATTACACAATTCAAACAATTATGAATTCAACTCAAATCAACAAAATAAAGGATAAATCTCTTGATTCAAGGACGATTACCGATTAGGAAGATCCTTTTTTTATATATTGATTATATTTGATATATTCTAATTTGATATATTATATAAATATAAATAAATATAATATAATAAAATAATTAATATTAATATATTAATATATATATAAATAAATAATAAATATATAAATATAATTAATATAAGAATATTAAATATTATTTATATAATTTATATAATCTTATATCTTATTATATAATCTTATATCTTATATAATACTAATATAATTAAAAATTATATTGTAATGTAATATAATAATAATAAATTAAATATAATATAATAAGAAATAAAAAATACAAATTATATCTAAATTAATCCACTATATAAATTCACACTACATTAAGATTGAATTCAATTCAATTAGGGACGTAGCATATACAAGAAAAAACAAATAGAGTAACCTTTTTCCTAGATTATTCAAAAAGGTCATAAAAAATTGCAACTTATCTATATTTTATACATTATACACAATGGATTTAACTGGACCAATACATGATATTCTTGTAGTATTTCTGGGATTAGCTCTTATATTAGGAGGCCTAGGAGTAGTTTTAGTTACCAATCCAATTTATTCTGCCTTTTCTTTGGGATTGGTTCTTGTTTTTATATCCTTATTCTATATTCTATTGAACTCCTATTTTGTAGCTGCTGCACAGCTCCTTATTTATGTGGGAGCTATAAATGTCTTAATCATATTTGCTGTTATGTTCATGAAGGGTTCAGAATACTCCACGGATTTACATCTTTGGACCGTGGGAGATGGGGTCACTTCGCTGATTTGTACAAGTATTCTTTTTTCACTAACTACTACTATCCCAGATACATCATGGTACGGGATCATTTGGACTACAAAATCAAACCACATTATAGAGCAGGACCTTATAAGTAATGTTCAACAAATTGGGATTCATTTATCAACAGATTTTTTTCTTCCATTTGAGCTCATTTCTATAATTCTTTTAGTTGCCTTGATAGGTGCAATTACTATGGCTCGTCAATAAAAATTAGTATTATTAGTATTATATAATAAATACTTAAATACTAAATACTTAGTACTAAATACTTAGCTTAGCATTAAAAAAATACTTAAGATTAGCACTAAAAAAAAAAAAAAGACCTCTTTTTTTTTTTTTTGAGTCATGTGTTATTGTTAAGACATTTATTTTCCTTCAAATATATTTGAGTTTATATATGAATGATATTAATCTAAGAAACCTTTATAGAATTATATAAAAAGTATCCCACCCAAGGTATTTCTACCTTTTCTTCTATCCCGAATACTTTTTTTTTTTCTTGGATTTTGTCCTGAAATTTTGACTTTCTGAAATTATTATTTTAGAAAAAACTTAAAGCAGTTGAATTTGAATTGTTTGTTGAAATCAATTGAGATTGATAAGGAGTTAGTCAATGATGTTTGAGCATGTACTTTTTTTGAGTGCATATTTGTTTTCTATCGGTATTTATGGATTGATCACAAGTCGAAGCATGGTTAGAGCACTTATGTGTCTTGAGCTTATACTAAATTCGGTTAATATTAATCTTGTCACATTTTCTGATCTATTTGATAATCGACAATTAAGAGGAGACATTTTCTCGATCTTTGTTATAGCTATTGCAGCGGCTGAAGCAGCTATTGGTCTAGCTATTGTTTCGTCGATCTATCGTAACAGAAAATCGACACGTATCAATCAATCAAATTTGTTGAATAAATAGTTCTGTTCTAATGATATAACTAAATTGTAATCAATAATCATATACATATAATTTCATACTCATAAAATAAATAAAAGAAATTCAAATACATCTAATTACATATACCAAGATAAAAAATAAAATACATATATGCAAACTAATCATATATATATCATGTATAATCAATCATGTATAATTATATTATATTATATAATATGTATGTGTAATATTACTAAGGTATGTGTAATATTACTAAGTGATAAGTGTGATTATATTTATATATTAATATAAATA